CGATTCAGAAATGGAATGATTGATAGAATCGATATTTCATAGAAGAATTACCGAGGCCAAAAAATCCTTTCACACCCGCTTGAAAACATGTCATGTGGCTGAATATATAAGGAGGTTCACACACCCTGGACAAATCCATCCTGTATCCTGTCAGCTTTACCGCTTGTCTTATTTACCGTTTGCTTTAGCGGGTGGTTTATGTCTGGTCCTTTCGGGTCGCCTGACCTGGGCTGATGGCGCTTCGTAACGGCCTTTTTGTTTTGTCTGGGGTCCTGCGGCTCTCTAAGGCTTCGATGTACTAGTACCTGCCACCAAAACATCGTGAAGGATTCAGTGAACGTCTTGAAACGCAGTAACACAAGACAATTCACTGAATGGTTGTTGGCTCTACCGGAGGAGTATGAAATCAACAACGTGTAACTGCTTGGGCATTGAGTGTTCCGCCGCTTGAGGAAGTATGTGAGAGGATCGATGTTGAGCAGAAGTGGGGTTGAAGCAGCCAACAACACACCCCCTTTGACTTAGTAGGGCTTGAAAGGCTGGACTGTTTTCCTTTCCTGTTTAGTATTTTCAATCCAAGCCGAAATAGGAAAAGAAAAGCCGCAAGCACCACTAGGCCCGGTCCGTCGGTTGAACGTCAGTAGGGTCCGATATTCATTCCTTTCCCCTGTCCAGGCACCCCATCAAGCACCTATATGTCATGAGTGACCCCTTATATCGCACCTCTTCTTCGATCGGAACCCATCCCCAACCTCTTCCCCTTTATGGTTACTCCATCCCATCACCTAGGGTCTACGGAATCAAACCAATTTCTAAAGAAGCATTATAAAGAGGCGAAACCTAAAGATACTAAAAAAATAGAAAATATAAAGGGAATAACTAAGTTCTTAACCAGGTAGAGCACGAAAGCGCGCAAGAGATATACTGGCGTCAAGATAAAGAGAGAAAGAGAGAAAACTAACTACCAAACTAACTAAAAGTATAAATTAACACAAGAAGAAAGATAAAAGAAAAACTATAAAAAAGAAAAGAAATTATACTGTAGACGAGCCCCCATTAATCTCCCATTAATGCGAGTTAGCCCTACCCTATACCCTTAGGATAGCCAATTAAAATATAGGCAATTAACTACACAGTATAAGAATAGTTTGTATTTTAGACTATACCCATTATCATTCTACTAATACTAGCCTATTGAGAGGGTGGTTTTATTTCTTGGGGGGCATGCTGCCGAGGTGGGGGTACTCGGGATGCTGGGGGAGACGACCGTCCTCCCCACCTGAACCAAGAATTGTTGGATTGTTAGTGGGAGGGCTTGGTTCAGCCATCAAGCTTCATGCTTTCTCGAGGAGCGGGTTCTGTCCCCCGAGTCATGGTTTTAAGCATGTTGTTGAGGAACGAGATTTGGGCAATGCATGTGTTAAGCATTTTGCGATCCACAATTCGTTGGGCGCTTCGGGACACTATCAGTCGGCTTGCCAATCAACTGACCCGCTTTCCTTGGTCGACAAGGAAGCTACCCCTAATCCCTACTTTCCGCGTAGTTTCTTCTATCTTTTTTTCTATGAAAAAGATCGATCTTTTATTTGATTCCGGAAAGATTCGCCAAATCACACAACCATATAAGGAAGATATTATTCTAATTATCATGGATGCTCTCTCCTTGCTTTTGAATGTCATATTTGAGAATCTATTTTTGACTTATTCTCATGGCTTTCGAAAAGAGAAAGGGCACTAACCTTCTTCGCTCATGTATGTCGAAGGATGGGAAAAGATTGATCGACTTATTTTATTAAAACGGATATAGTAGGGTGCTTTGATAACATGAATCATGCCTTATTAAATTCCATGGTGGAATTGCGTATAGAAGAGGGGAATCCAAGCATTTGCAATCTTATATCTGCTTTTTTTTAAAAACGGATATAAGAGATAAAGAGGGCAATTCTTTTAAGAATTCCTATGCAATCAAACTAAAGCGCTAACGCCCCTTTATCGATACCTTCTTTTTGATATATGATATTAATGCGCTCAAGCAACCTATCTTACTAATAAGAATGAAGGGTCCTATCTAAGCCCTATCTAAGTAAAGCTACAGTTCGAAAGGTTTCTTTACTTTGAGAAAGAAGGACCATTCTATTAGTAAAGGCGCGTTAGCCTATAACGAGTAAGGGGCCTTTTCTTGCTCGTTAGGGCTTTAGTTTTCAATAAGGACGTTTACGTTTAGGCTTGACTAATAAGATAGAAAGGGCTTTTTCAGCTTACTTTGCTACAGCGGACCGTTAGCAGAGCAGGGTGCCGCGGTTTGTGGGCTTGAAGGACTTAGCGCCGTGACAAGTGGTATCAGAGCCAAAGGTTAGGCCAAGCCATGGCTAGTGGGAAGAAGCCGTAGGCTAGTGCCGTCGAAGAGGCTCGACGGAGATGGTTCGAATCAAGCGAAACCAAAGGCATTCGTTGGCACCCGAGATGCTAAGGTTCGAAGACTTTTGGGATATGTAGCGGCTTGTCGGACTACGTCCGAGGAGGCGTCGGTGAATATGGCTGCCATCTATCTTGATGGTTCAGCCAAGTTCTGGTGGCAGACCAAAAGACGTAAAGAACGCGGAGCGTGAAGTGCAATTAGATCCATTTTGAGGACGAGTTTCAGGCAGAATGGAGGGTTCCCGCCCGGTTGTGGTCCGACATGTTGATGAGCCTGAAGCAAACTGGTCCCATACGCGAGTATGTGAAGGCCATCTTTCGTAGTTATCCCTGGAAATTTTGGATATGACGGAAGAGGACCGGCTCCTCGATTTTTTGAAGGGGCTCCAACCTACGCCAAAATGTCCAAGACTTAGGGGCGAAACAGGCAGCTAGCCTGCTAGATTGAAAGTACTTAGCCAGGGGGAGTCGAGACCAGGCCAAGGGCAAGGGCCTAAAGTCTCGAAAAGGCAAGGACTACAAGAAGAAGCCAAGCCAAGAAAAGCGAGCTCAAGATCAGGAGCCAAAGCAGACCGAGAAGAAAGAAGGAAGGCTTCATCCGCCCCAAGCTCCTAAAGAAGTTAAGGGCGACAGCCCTAAAAAAAAATGAAATGTAAAGAGTTCGTTTCTTCCGGATTAATGGATCGTCCAACTGGAAATGATAACAAAATGAATGCATAGGTCATTTCTTTCATTAGAAGGAGTTCCAATAAGCGGATAAATATAGTATACCACCTTACTTATTTCCTCTATGAGGGAGAAAGCGAAAGAAAATGGAAGAATCCGCGGATATGGGAAAAACTCCAATTTCTTGTTAGCCAAGGAAAATGACTCGTGGTAAAGACAAGATAGACTTTGATCAGACGTGCTCGGAATCTTTTTTTTTTTTTTGATCCGGGGGAAGTTATCGCTCTTTCACCTCGTAAACTCGGTACGCTTAAAAGCTCCTCGCTTTTGTTCAATTATAAATAAATAACCACTTTGATGGAGATTTATAGCATCATTCAAGTAAATACAGATTAAGATCGTAGAAACATGAGCTTGTGATATAGCTACACCTAATTCCGGACCGGTTAATGCAAGAACTATAAATAAAGGACCAGGATCCCCTATGAAATATAAAAGATTATTCATACATAGCATAGTCCAAGCGGACCCACTTAAAATCTTTACTGAACTATGACCGGCCATCATATTAGCAAATAAACGTATTCCTGAGCTTAATGCGCGAAAACAATGAGGGATTAGCTCAAGGAGTACTAAAAAAGGTGCTAACGGCAGTGGGACTCCTGCAGGTAATGAGAAGCTTAAAAAATGAAGCCCATTTCTTTGAAATCCCACTATAGTAATGCCAATAAAAATGGAAAATGAGAGACCCAAAGTAATGAGAAAATGACTTGTAACTGTGAAGCTATAAGGTATCATACCCTGGAGATTACGAAATAACGAAAAAGTAAAAGTGACCGAGATGCGAGGGAAAAACTTTTGTTTAACATTTCCGGAAAGACCACCTATTTGTTCGTTTACCGGGTTCGGCACGAAATCATAAATAAGCTCTACCAAGGATTGCCAAGCATTTGGTACTGAATTTCCTCCTCCGTTTTTAGTAACAAAATGAACCAGAAGTAGGACCAAACTGAGAGTTAGCAGCATAAACAAAGATGGATTTGTGAATGAGAAATACAAGTTTCCTATATTCATAGGAATCAATGGGAGAATGGCAAATTGCTCAAGTGGGCTGTTGGGCGTAATCGTAAGAAAAACTTTTCATTTCATCCCCGCTTCTTGCTTTAAAAATGAAGAAAGACTTGTCGGAAATCGCCTTGGTCCAACCAAGAAAGGCATGGGATTTTTTGGGCATTGCTTGGGTCGAGTTAAGTAAAGACTGGCTACCTATAAAGATCCCTCACTACACACTATATACTATATATATATATATATCTGTCTCTATCCAATCAACATAGCAGCTCCGCTTTCTTTTCGCAGGTTTGGAACGCATAAAGAGACGTTAGTTAACATTTGATCTATCTTGGAAACGCGCTTCATGTTGGTAGAGAGGAGCGATTTGTTTTCTTAGCGCCTTTTTTCCCGTAACACTAACACAATCGCGGTTTCCTAAAATCAAAAAAGTGAACTTACGGAACAGCATATTTGGTGAAAGAAAGAGCGGTTCGGTCAGAAGCATAAGGCACGCACTTCAATCCAATGAACAAGTACATCATAAGCAAGACGAATATCTTCCTCTTTCTATACTCAACAATTACGTAATCCGGGTTAAAGCACATACGTATTGAGAGGTGCAAAGGAAAGGGCAGATGTGCCAGTTAGATAATAATGACTAGGATCTGCCAGCGGTATTTGATTGTGAAATAGTGCGGTACGAATGACTTTCTTTAAAGAAACCTATCTTAATAAGAAGAATATGTTATAGTAACTTCTAACTTCATCCAATCAACTTCCTTGAATGCAATGTCTTTCCAATTTTGAAAACGAAAACGAAATGGGTTTACCTATCCAGTGGAATATCTTGACTATACCCTAATCTCCACCCATCCTTTGCCCTCCCACCGCTTCCTCAAAGACCAAGTATTACCAATTCCCATCGAGAAAGCAAGCAATCTCCACTGGAGCGGGAATAGTAATCAAAGTCACCGTCAACAGGCTCTCCAACTCGTTCGTACCTTTCGTAACCTCGTTGGCTTGGATTCGTCTCCGTCCCAACTCTCTTCCCTTCGCGAACTCGTATGTCCTTTTCCCACTCCCCTCGCTCTACTAATTGGTATTATGACCAGTAAGAGGAAGCAACATAGTCATATTAGCCAGAGCACCCTAAACCGTCAACAGCACGACCAACCAAAGCAATAGGAATAGAGAACGGGACTCGATTGAACGTATAAATATCAATTTCCTTTCTAAAGTCTGTTCGTTTCCTCCGAAAAAATGAAATTGCAATAAGTCATCTCGGGCAAGAACCCTTAATGGCAATAACTCGTTTCGTCGATCAATAAATTCAACACTGGAGTGCAGCGCAGGGCTTCCACTCAAAGAGGAAGCCCCAGCGGAACGGTCAACTAAGAGTGAACAATTAGAATGGACTAAATAAAGGGGAACAGTCTTGTCTTATCTTAAGAGTAGGTCGAATGAACGTAAATGAGTTGGTCGACTTGCTAATCAGCTTGATCGAGTAGGGCGATTGTTCGAGTGGGTCCTATCGGCTTGACCTCTTTTCGGCGGCTCTTTGTCGTTTGTCAAATAATCTCTATATACTTACTGGAGTGACCGAAGTGCTTCCTGAAAGAAGCACGAGGGAACGGTCAGGAAATAACTCGTATCGGGAGAGGAGTAGGAGACACACCGTATGAGCTTTTGTAGGAGCAAGCAGACCGAGTTTCAGACTTGAGTCCTTATTTTTTTTTACCTTGAAGTTCCGGCATACAAGTAAGCACGAGAATAGGAGCAGGCAATGGAATTGTATCACAATCGGAGTTGAATAGGCATAATAGCCCGTCTGCCAGCTATTGGAATAGGCCACCCGTCTTAGCCACCTTATTTTGAAGGAGCAAGCCAGCAAGTCTTCCAGTCGTCGGTTTACTGGAAGACTTGCTGAGGAGCTTAGTGCAAGGGAGATCGAGCAAGTGGGAATAAGTTCTTCCAACTTCGGAGTTTGCCTATAAAAACGATGTGAATCGACCTATGTTAAGTAAGGGGGGAAGTAACCATTCGAAGTGGTGTATGGTAAGAGGACTAACAATAAGGGTACAGCGATCAAAGCTTTGGTTAGGGCCCACTTAGTTTAAACGAAAGAAGAGATCTTTCTAGCAATTCAGTTCCTAGAGGGTTCCAAACCTCATACCAAGAGAAAGATTCCAAACAAGTACAAAGAAGACAGCGAAAGAAGTGGATTTCGAACCAGCATACGCAAAGCAAAGAGCGGAAAGGTGCTTTCTACCTCACTTCGTTAAGCAGCGATAATTGTACTGAAGCTCTCTTTCCAACGCCCGCCGATCGTACTACTTCATTCTTGGTGTGCTGACCAGATATCCCAATAATGAGCTAAGAGCCATAGCAAGAGATATAGCGTTGGCTTCCGGCTTAGTGAGCTCAAAAACTGGCGAATCAATTCATTTGAAAGAGAAAGTCGGGTCTAGCTGATTCCCGAGTTGACCAATGATAGATAGGTAGGAATGGCAGGACCTAAACGAGCTAGGCTTCGTTAGCCAGTTTTTTATATTAGAAGCTATTCTTAATGCCGCTCGGGCTCCCCTCGATCCGGTGATAGAGGGGGATCCCATCGCTCCTGGAATAGATGATATAAGATCTTACTAAAATGAAAAAAAGTATTCTAATGAAATATACAGATATACTCTATACCAGTATATAGCAATAACAATGTCAGCCAATTAGCAAAGATCAAGCGAACTCACTCAACCGTACTACACCAAAGACTTAACATACCTATAAAAAGTAAGAAGAATGTTCGCCTACCTGGCCTTGCCGTCATGTTCACTGCTACTGACATATGATACATCGCTAGCCATCCGTTTTCTCTCATTCAAGCCTGGCAAACAACTCTTTTGTCTTAACAAATGTGGGCTACGAAACGATATCTCCAGTAAGACACGAGCGGCGATCCCGCTTTATCGGGCGCGTGAGAGAACGAACGAGAGCATTAAGCCAATAAGCCGGGCCATCCCAAGGGCCGGCAGTCTCCGTGATGTAAAAAGCGGCATCGTTGAGGCTGAGTCCAAAGAGCCCAAAGAGGGACTCGAGTATTTGACTTTTTTGTATAGCAATAGCAATAGCATTCCACCTTGCATTCATGTCGAATGGGGGAACTCTCTAGGTGAACCCTGCGATATGGGTTAGATAAGTCTTGCTTTTGGTCAATTTCAGTCTGGTCTTAGGTTGCCGTTTCATCCTTTCGTGAGAACGATGTTCGATTTCGTGCTCCTGGTCAAGTCAATGGCAACTTCTACAAGATTCTTTGTGGAATTGTCGTCCTGAGGGGGCTGAAGGTCGGCCGAGAAGAATAGAACTATACTTATAGACTGATGAAGCAGTGTCTGGAGAAGGAGAGATTCAGAATCTGCAGTTGACCCTCATCCATTTGGTGATCATTAACCCATTTGTCTACCACATCCGTAGCCCTCTTCTCTTAAGATAGTTTGTTGTCTAACACTCTCAAGACAGCAGTTATCTGCTTCTCCTGCACAGTTAAAAGGCGCTATATCCTGAGGCTATGAACTACTGCTCTCATCTCTTTCTCTTGAACGGGTATACTTTTTTCTTCTCTCTTTTGCACTGAATACCCTACCCTATTCGAAACAGAGTGTTGGTAGGGCCTATACTACATATATAGATGCGGCCTATGAGAAGATGAACGAATATCTCTTAGTTAACTACTTGGACGCGCAACCTTCGATTCATAGAATTCACTGCTCACCCTACTTTATGAGCGAGTATCTCTTGATTAAACGCTTCACGGACTCACAGGGAACGGGCTTCTCAATCAACCTTATGAGCGCTGCGCACCTCCCTTACTTAATTAAGGCTGCTTGGGCTCACAACTTGTGGGCCTTTGGTATTCAACAGGGCTTCATCTCCCTTCTCGTCCGACTTTCATTGAAATTGACTTTGCTTAGAGAGAAGGATAGGTAGCTGTCGTCTTCCCGCCCTTTATTGATTCAAAGGCTCCCACGTCCATTGAGATTGATAAAGGGAGCCCTGTTCCTATTCCTGATTTATTATCAGCAAGTCGTATGAAACCATGTCTTTTATCGTATATATAGAACCCTAATTGATTAGCCGAGACGAACAGCCCTCTCTATCTCCCTAGTGGTCGATCCCCTCCCGGGCCTTGCAGTCGACTCCTGACGGAGCCTTTACTTCTTCGATCGGAAGGGGCCCCTTGATATTCTAGATTTACAAGTCGTTTACAGGTCATATAAAACTAAAGGAAGATAATCTATCTCTCGCACTCAAAGAGTTGAGAATCCCTATGTACACTTCGGGACACTGAACCTAATGTATTTGGATGAAGCTATCGAATAACGAAATACGACTTACAAACCCATTGAAGATTTGTAGCTCTGCTCTCATGTTAGCTGTGCTCTTTCCTAAGTACACAAAGAAAGAAAGGGAACTCATTACCCGTACATAACAACAAGGGTCTTCTTTAGACACTCGCCCTATAACAGATAAGCAGGAAAAGGTGCCTAAGAGAATAATAGGTTGTCCGATTCCCATACTTCCAATCTTGAGCACTCGTCAAACAAACAAATAAGTAGGATAAGGGCCCTCGTTTCCTTAAAATCAATCAAAAAGGACGGAAAGATGACAACTCGTTACTCTTTTTCCAAGAAAGGCGCACTCCAAGTACGATTCTGTGTATCAGGGATAGATTATTGAACGGTTTAGTGGACAGAGATAGAATACAGCTCTTTGCAGGTTCGAACCCTGCTTGTCTCTAATTGCTTTATAGTAATTGCGTTTCTAGTTCCAGCTGCTCTCCAGTCAAGTGTCAAGAGACAGGGGGTTTTCAAAAGATCGCGCGGCCCAGGGCCGAGTACGAAAGGGACTTGTTTATGGCCGGTAACCCGTCGGTTGAGTAGATCCTGTCCTTGAACTCTTGATTGGGGAAAGCACTAGTAGGGGAGAAATTGTGAATTTTGGTGTACTTTGAATCACTTGCCAATTCAAGTACGAACGAAGTGGAACGGAAGTCGCTCGACTGCTAAGGAGATAAGAGGAACGGAATCAACTAAGCCCTATTCACTTTCAAGGTTGTTCACTCGGGGGCTTGGGATTGAGACCCAAGCGGACCCAAATTGTGCAATGAAAGCACAGCAAATTTGAGATGCCTTTAACTATCTCAACAACTTGAATCCAGGTTTTGAGCGCTTGTCAATTGAAAGCACGGAGCCCTTCTCCGGTCAAAGTTCAAGGGAAGGCAAATCGATTGGAGCTCATTCTTCTCTCCAACTCAGTCGACCTTCTTCGGAGCCTAGGATTTGTTAGATCAAATGGCACCTTGTTTATGTTTAGCAAAGACCCGGGAAATCTAGAAATCTATGGGTCAAGAGAGCCCCGACTATTCTAAACTAAAGAAGGCAAGTGCACATCTTGAAAAAGAGATCGTGCCCGCTTCTCCGACAAACTAGAATGGTCCTGAAAGAATGGGTCAACGCCAATTGTCCGAAGAGTACGACTCTGGTCCATATCTTATTATCCATATTTCTATCTATCTTGGATGTCGTCCCTTGCCTTTCACTTTAGCTAGGTCCGAAGGGGTGTGGTTTAGCGTATCCAGTTGCAGCTCCACATGCTCTATCGCTTCCAGCACCTAGCCAAAAACCTTCGGGGCATCCTTTTATGAAAGGACTGGGTTTCACAACGCCTTCTCTTGCTTTTGATATGAGCTCCCTTCCGTTTCTGAACTTGACATGTCATGGCTGCCTGCCCACAGGATCAGACCCAGACTCATAGTAGATCCCATTTTAGTTTTATGCGTGGAACCTTTCCGATTGAAAAAGGGAGAGGGTGGGTTCGACTAATTGATCAGGAATTCATCAATAAGAGAGATTTTTGCGTGGCTTGCTGATCAGAGATAGGGTTAAGGCTATAACAAAATAAATTGAAAATAGTGATATGCAACTTTCCAATCAAGGAGGATGGACAATTTCAATGGAAAATCCCCGGACATTTTTGGAATCGAAAAGTAAGGGTTTAGGCGACTCGTCAATCAAGAATAAGGGATTTACCACTATTGATATCCCAGGCTGCCTCCCTCAACTCTGCTCACTCGCTCCTTGTTCTTTGGGGTCAACAGCATTTGGTTCATTACTGGTTGAGGCTTCTTCGTTCCACTCATTTGTTCAGTCAGTAAGTACGTCCCTTTTTGGACCTTCTTAACTATAGCAGACTCACACTCTCCATGCAAGAACATACTAATAATTTTGATAGATACTACGCTTGCTAACCCTTTCAAATGAATAGTACTCAACTGGTGATCCGTCCGGATGAACCATAGGAACTGGAAGATGATAGCTTCATCTACAGAACAGGCGCTTTCACCTCTTCTCCCTAGGTCGAGCCCAACTTCCATTTACCGCATCCGCATCCAGACATTCGAATTGATAACATTCTCCAGGTGCCCCCTATCTTCCTTGATCCGTGGCTGGAAACATAACATAAGATTTATCCTTCATAGCGCTATCGTCCCTCCGCATGACTGGACGCGTATAAAGTATGTTTACCTTTCTCCACGACCTACAGTACAATAGGTTGAAGCTGATGAAGAAAGGGACAAAGGATCAGCAGCGGTGCATATATGATTAAAGTATAAGTGGGGTACCTATCCCCCTTCAAGCGAACAAAGAAGATGCCACTCAGTTGAAGTCTCTGCCAGTATCGACACCTCAGGCTCTGGGGAGTGAGAAGGAAGAGCAGAATCAAGAAGAACAAGGTAAATCTCTATCGAACAACTCTCATGAATATTTTACCTCTGGCTATTTACTTTAGAATTGCACTTGCACTTCAGAGGTATAGCAGGGGCACGTTTAGCTTATTAGGAAAAGCACCTCCATGAGGTCGCGGATTCAGGTCCCTACTACACAGCAGTTAGAAAGACATAGAGCAACCACGAGCACGCAGGATACTAACATGAAATTTTGACAAGAAAGAAGGGCATTCTCAGTATTTAGAAAGATAGAGCAAAAAACTGTTTGATAGAAAGTCGTATACGTTTGATAGTATGAAACCTTTAACCGAATAGGGCACCAAGCCAGCTTCCACTTGTGTCTCCTGGGTCGGTTGACCCTTTACCAAACCAAATAGGACAAGTCCTAACTAAAAGGCAAGTTCCTAACTAAGAAACCTAAGCTAAAAGCGCAAGTGGGGTCTATCTATAGTCGGCTTTGCCGCTTCACAGCTCCACAATCCCGCTTCCTTTTTTTTTCTAAAAGAAGCTTCGCAAAGTGCAATCTAAGTCCCCTTCGTACGACAGGGCCCCTGCCATTCTTCCCTCTATGGAACCTGGCCGAATCCCCAACTACGTTATAAAAGGGGTCTTGGCAATCTGCCCAATATCGTATAAAGCTGCTGCTACTTCGTCTCCTTCGTTGCCTGCTTCAATCAATCGTATTTCTGCTCGTGAAAACGGAAACGTACTTTACTGATGCCCGTGCCCTGCCGAGTGAAGGAGAGATTGTCGTACTTATGGAGATCCAAAGTTACTAGCCCTGGTCTGGGAGTACTGAGAGTACTGAATACGAGGTATCATTTAGTATCTGTTGACCGGACTAGTCTCGTCCCATCTGGGCTCTTTGGCTGACATATCAAAAGGGTAGGATTCCGTTCCCGAGGGGGTGAGGCTGCCGCGCTTGGTACGGTGAGTTGCTAGCTATGGACCAAAGAGAAGGGCATATGTGATATCAATTCCGGTTCTTGATGCCCGACCCAACTAGGCGAAAGAGCTACATAAATGCTCTAGTCAAGTCGAGAGCTAGAGAGAGTAGATGATACGTTCCAAGGGTGAAGCTAACGCTTCCCTGGCCACTAGGGAGTCATCAAAGTATGAGTCCATAGACTTGCTAGCTAATACTGGATCGTCAAAGACCTGATTCCATTTCTTAATACCTTCCGTCTTTCTCCTAAGGGATCCAATCCGAACTCCTTCCCTCACTTCGTTCATGATAGTCGGTCGAGTGGCCACTGTTCCCCTTTATAGTTGAGTTTCGCCTCTTTCCTTGCCTTGGCCTTATCTTTTGAGCTTCTTGTAATCAAGCGCGAATCAAATGAACCTCCATCCTATCTATGGGCCTGTACCTAAACTCTGAAAGCGGGAACCTCTATTGTCGTCCCACATTCCGAAATGAAAGCGGTAACTCTAATTCCGTTTATCTCCTTAACAGTGGAGCCACTCCTAGTTTCCCGTCGGTTGAGCCACTCCCATTCCTCTCGCTTTCAGCGGACAGACCGATCAATGAGTACGTGTGACACCAACTTTTTCATCTGTATGCCTCTCCCTTCCACCCTCCCTTAGTAGTGGCCCTTTTCAAGCAAAAAACACGGGTTTGGGCGACCTCTTGCCTCTATTTCCAACTGGCGAAGGGCAGGTTGGGAGCTGGGAAGAATACGAATCTTGTAAGAGGTGCCATCCTGACCTGGAGGAGGTGATGGGGAAGCTGCTGGTTCAACCGACCGAGGGTAAGCTGCTTGCTGACTTATACTCAATTGAAGGGTCAAGTCTTAATCAAATAGTTCAGTTGTTGCGCCCCATATCCTAGTCAAGTTCGAACCGTTTCCAGAGCGAAGGACTTCGATCTTAGACTGAAAAATAAAGCGCTACCCCTATTGACCTAAAAGGTCAGCCCAGTCAGTGCAGTCCCGATCTTTATGATTCAACTTTTCTTTCACTTCTCTTTGCGAGCTAGCCCGGTGCCCCATAAACCAGCTCTTCTCAGAACCCGGGGGATAGACTAAAAGCTGTCTCTTGAGCTCGGGTAGCTCCTTCTTAATTGATTGCAAAATCTTAATCGAATTGCCATGCTCTAATTAAGGAGCGACCAATGAAAATAGAGTTACAAGTTCTAGGGCGAAGGATTCTGACCCTGGGCTTTTGAACATCAAGTTTGTGGACAGGCCTATCTCTTCCTCATTCTATTCTGACTTATGGATTGCCTTAAGAAAAGCATCAGTCTTTTCCTTCCCTTTTCGATTAGTGCCAGAAAAAAACTAGATCCATAGGGAAGACGCAAAGACGATAAGACGATGTATAAACTTTCGTCTGATCTTCTTCTCCTGGTGGGATAGCAAAGAAGGATCTCTCCTATCCCGTAGTGGTTGTCTACGAGAAGGCAGATGCAGATCTTAGAGATTTCCTCGTTCATGATCTCTAATCCTTTGAGTAGATTGGGCAGGGGTAAGACTATGCACATAGCTTCGGTTCCGTCTTCTTTGCCCGCCCAAAGAAAGGAAGAATGTTTTTAGGTTCGGTAGCCCCTACTCCTATAAAAAAGTGAAAAAGGTGAGCTGCTTCAATAAGACAAGACTCCTGGTTGAAAGGTACCCGAGTGAAACGACTTGGTGATTGCTTGACTGCTTCCTTGCCGCAGCCTTGCCTGACCCTGACTTATAGTAGCGTGGCGTTAGCCCCTATTCGAATAAGGCCTTTTCTTGCGTATCGCGCGTCAGCGCTCACGTTTTTTGGCTTATCGCTTGTTGCCTACGTTTTCTAGGTTGGGCGTACAAGCGTTTCAACCTATTACCTATTCATTCATCTATTCCTTCTGGTGGAAGGACGTGCCATTTGTGCACATCCAGAAGTTCGTAGGGGATCTAATGCGAACCTTGACGGAGATCGCTTCACAGCTCCATGTAAGCTCAAGCAGGAGCTCGTTCACTTCTCCTCGCCAACTATCGCCTTTTTCTCGACCCATGCTTCTTGGACTTTCGGTCAATGATCGAGTCTGTAAAAAGGTCCAGCTCTAAGGGTCCCAAGAAGGGGTGGGGAAGCACGATCTGTGGAGCGCTGAGAGTTCCGGGTTTGTCTCCTGTAGTTCTGGGCTTATCATCACCAGCAGAGCACAGGTCGCCAGGTCCTAGTGTTCTTTCTCCCCAACGTTCCTAAGTAGCTCCTTCTCTTGTCGTTCGACGCAGTGACCTTCGCATGGAATGGACTGGAAGAAATGGAACCCTCGTGGTGGAGTACTCTCTGACAGAATTGACGCTTCGCTTGGGCGCTCTATTATTGCATACTCTTCCTGAGGGGGTGATCGGGGTTAAGCCGCGTGGCGATACCCGCCAAAAACAAAGGACTATTCGCTTTTTGGGGTGGGCCTTTCGTACTCAAATCCGTACGGGGACAATTATTCAGCGCACTAAAATCTAGTGGATGGGGTCATGAAAGGCCAGATTTGAACATGTTACGGAACCAAGACAACCTATCTTACTAATAATAAGAAAGGGTTAAGGGCCTCCAACGCCTATAAATAGAAGCTTCTTTCAGTCTCTATTTGGCAAAGAAAGGGAGACGGGGCCGAACTTAGAAGTCGGCAAGAAAGAGCTTTGAGTAGCCATGGATATCGTTATCAGACTTGAGAGAATTGAGCAAGAAATACGTCAGGTGGAAAACGAGAAGCTCCAACGGGAGCAAATGCTGGGTGCGTTCTGGGAACATATGCCTGCTATCGATCCAATTCTCATACGAGATCGTATGCTTTTTCTCCAGAACGAAATATGCTCTCTCGAAAACAGGAAGAGGGCGCTGCTCGAAGAACAGCAAGAGCTCATTGTGCGGGCTGTCACCCGGGGCCGGGGAGACTAGGTAGTTACAGTCTCTTCCGTCTATCTGTTAGTAAATTAACGAAGTCACTTCAGTGTTCCGTAACTTTCTATCCCTCTTTCTGTTTTTTTCAGGATCTAAAGACGAAGAAGAAGATGGGTAGGGGTCATGCATGAGGCTGGCCGGTTGTAGCATCTCGATGCTTGTTCCTCTCCTTCGTCAGCTTTTCATTCTGAGTGACGAAGGAATAAAGAGAGTGTGATTCGATGGCACTCTCGTTTGGGTCATGTGTCTTTACCTTATTTACGTTTGGTTGTTCCATGTGTTTTTCAGTCTGGTGATATTGTTGAACTTCAATGTGAGACTTGTACTTGTCAATTTGCAAAACATGGGAGGATTATCTCCTTTTTTAAATAAAACATAGTATGACGTTCTCCATATTGTTTGTTCATTCTTCTGTGTGGGGACCATCCCCAGTTCTTTCTATCTTTGGTTTCAGATAGTTCGTTTCTTTTTTTTATTGATGACTGCTCTAGAACTACTTGGATTTCTCTTATGAAATATAACTTAGAAAATGATAATATCACTTAGATAAAAAAGAGTAAGAATGGTGGCGTTATCACTTGTTCAAGAGCGAGATAATTAGAGCATGCAGCCGAAAATGGAGACTGATATATAGAAAATGTGCAATGAAGGTGGTTCTAAATGACTCGAGAGGGAGTTTCCCCGACTAGTCTATATTATATGAATTCTGGTCGAACAAAGAGCCAAGCAACGGTTACGAGAGCAGCTTCTATTGCATCAAGCACTGAATACGATCACACCAACAAGACCAGAAAGACCGGCTAGGAGAAGATCTGATTCAATAGCTGCCTACTCTGGGCATTCATGTGCAGCTACTTTTCTTTTTCTTATTCTACGATAAAGACCACCAAATGAAACTGACTTCCCGCTGGCCAATTCCTTCTCATCGAAGATGTCCATTCTGAATTGAGATTTCGAGAGGCATATGAATAGTTAATTTCATCTATCCCATGCATTCACTCCTCTGTCGGCCTAAGGACTGGTAATTCAAGTCTTCCCAGCACGGATACCTTTTTTCATTTGGAGGCCTAACATACTATAGCATTTTATATTCTCCGCACTTACTGACCTTTCCAATACCGACTGCTGCTCGCGCTAAAGCAATTGTAGCAGCGAAAGTAGGAGAAGAATGCCGATGGTATTCCATGTGTGGGACTTTCGGAATAGAATAGGCTCAATGACTTTGCCTGCTTTCTTGCTTGACTGCTTTCCTTTATTCCTTTCTTACTGTTACTCTTTTCCTGCTTGACTTCCGCAAGCTTTTACTTTACTTATCCGTAGCCCTTAAAAGAACAACGATTAATTACTATTGCTATAAAACAAGCTCGTATTTTATCTTCGTTACCTTTTCTTAATAATGAGAAACTGTTTGAAAGAAGTGAGTCGACCGCTAGAACTACTGGTCTTAGAACCAGAAAAAAATAGGCTTACTCTTCAATTGAATCAAAATTCTAATCCGAACTCAAACACCTGGATGTTTTGTTTTGTTCAAAAAATCCTGGAATCCGGCGTGTTGTAAGAAAAAAAAAGAATTGGGGAAGAAGAATAAATCTTTTTTTTATTGAGCGTGTTCGCTCATTTTGACGACTTTATCATATTATCCAGATTTGATCATAGTAATTTATACTCTACCTTCCCCGAGTTCATTCTCCAGAGAACTCCATTTAAATTTAAAACATTCTGGCGGATTCCTTCCAATTTCCTTATTTTATGATCTCATTGGAAATCATATAAAGACAATTCCTATTTGATATAGCTAGTTGTGCAAGTATTTTACGATTAAGAAGCAACTGCCCCTTATACAGATTGTGTATTAATCTGCTATAAATATAGGATACCTGATTTCCCCGAATTACTGCATTTATTCGCGTGATCCACAAACGACGAAAATCTCTTTTTTTCCTATCTCTATCACGATGAGCCGAAGCCAAAGCTCTTATTTTCTGTTGAGTAATTGTTCGAGTAAGTCTTGAATGAGCACCGCGAAAGCTTGATGCAAATAAACGAATTTTTGTTCTACGTCTACGAGCTATATATCCTCGTTTAATTCTGGTCATTGAATAAATGAAACTTTGATGAATAACTAATTGATTTCCTTTCTTTCAGTTATTCTTTTCCCCTTTCCTAGTCTATTAATAACAAAACGGATTCTTCCAATTTATAAAATGAAAATTCCAATGGCTTTTGCTACTATAACCTTCCCGACCACGCTTTTTTGCCTTTTTTCTAGGCATTCTAAATAAAATAAAGTAGTAAATAGAAATAGATAAAGAAATTGTGGGTTCCATCGTCTCTATGGTTACTTCTTAAACGGTGAGGTCCTCTCTATACACCGGAGCCCTTTCCTTCATTTAATCAATGTTATTGTATTGGTAACTTGTACAGTTACCACTCTTTGTGCTCTACCCATGAATTTTCCAGTAATAGGTTTTTCAGAACGGGATATACCCTATACAGTAACGGTATTTAATTATGAAGATTAGTTGGGTAGCTGACCCTCTTAGTCCGTTCTTGCAAGAGTAGAAACATAATATTTCATAGGATTTACCCCGCTTAATGGATAACTATTTGTTACCAATGGGGAATTCTTTCTCATCGTAAATTTCAAATTGAAGTGATTGAATTTGCACCAATGGAAACCATAAATTTCATACACAATAGAAAGATATGATAGATCTATCCTTTTTAGATATTGAATGGAGTTCTTATGTTCTATCCGATTCACTGGTACTGATCATTGATACTGGAAAATAGGTTTTCTTTCTTTTGTTTTATCTCACCCCATGATTTAAACGAGTCGCACATACACCCTCGTACATGTTCCTCGGCGTTGAGGACATCCCCGAAGAGCGGGGGATTTCGTAACGTTTCGTATTGGCTGTCTTGGATTTCTAATAAGTTGTTTAATAGTTGGCATGCTGAATTATAGATTATAGGTTGGTTTAGATCGATCCTAACCGGATGATTATGAATTTCTTCTATTTAATATTCTTCTATTTACTAGATTACTAGAATATTAAACCCTTAAGAAGATCAAATCTGAAATCGTGTATTTGCGTGAAATCACTGCTATTTTTTATCCAACCGCTACAAGATCAACAATTCCATGAGCTTGGGCTTCTGTTGCTGACATAAAAACATCCCTTTCCATGTCTTCGGATACAACCCATAATGGCTTGCCTGTTCTTTGTACATAAACCCTTGTAAGGGTTTCGCGCAGTTTCAGTAGTTCTTCCGCTTCCAGGATAAATTCGCCCGTTTGTGCCTCATAAAAAGCGGCAATAGGTTGATGGATCATTACCCTGATGATATATATAATATAACATAATAAAAGATTCCTCTATCTCGCACGATGAGGCGAGGGTAAGAGATAAAGAATAAGAAAAAAATAGAATTGAACAACCGTACGGGCATTTTTTTCGCATTGCATACGGCTCTCCAATGGAATTCTCTTTTTTACCTTTCATCGAAGAAAGAGAAAATATAGGGTCTCTTATACTCAGATCGGTAAATGATCCAATTACCACCCTTCTTTTTTTCGGATGAGTTAAAAAATACTATGATGGCCCCGTTGCTTTATATATTTATTTCGTCTGTGATTCAGCAATCCCAAAGTTTCTTTGTTTATTTTTTTTTTTATTTGAAAAAAAAATAAAGAAAAAATAATCTTCTTTTTTTAGTTTCGTCCTCTTTCATAACATAAATATTGTTAATAACCTTCCGGTGTGAAAAGAGTTTGTGACGCTGAAATAGGTCTACGATAGGTAAGATAAAATCGGAAATACCCTTACTTTATCTCATACTACTCTTTCGATACATAATCGAATATTTTGAAAAAAAAAACAATAAAGAATTTGCATATCGAATTCGAAGTGCCATGCTATTATTACTTAATATGAATAATTCATATGGTGAAGGCATAGTCTTCTTTTTTCTCTCAAATAAAAAACTCATTGGCGCCAAGCGTGAGGGAATGCTAGACGTTTGGTAATTTCTCCTCCGACCAGGATAAAAGACCCCATTGAGGCGGCCAATCCCATGCATATTGTCTGTACATCTGGTCGCACAAATTGCATAGTATCATAAATAGCTATTCCGGGTATTACCCATCCGCCAGGAGAGTTTATAAACAAATACAGATCCTCGGTATCATTCTCTATACTGAGATATACCATAAGACCAATAAGTTGATTCGAGATCTCAGATCCTCGGTATCATTCTCTATACTGAGATATACCATAAGACCAATAAGTTGATTCGAGATCTCGCTATCAACCTCTTGGCCTAAAAAAAGTAATCGTTCTCGATAAAGTCGGTTGATTAGGATAAAATTGTATCCCTTAGGAGCCGTACAGGCACCTTTTGATGCATACGGTTCAACAAAACTTGCGCAAAAAAATCAATGTGTAGACTTCAGCCCTCTTTCTTTTTTCATAGCGGGCTCTTTCTAACGAAGGGGCTTTTCTTCCATTTTTCAAGAACGATGAGTTTGGCTGGTTTTCCTATAATATAAAAAACTATTCACTAAACTCATCGAACTAACTTTTCATTGATGTATTTTTTCATCGGGATCCAATCCAAAAATCACGATGTCATTTTCTTGTTCCTGAATGGGCTTCTTCAATTTTTTTAGGTTTATGCTCTACTCCGAGTAAGGATCTGCCCGATTTTGATTTGCACATATAGGACAAATGACCCCAATACCACGTCTTTTTTTTTTTCAATTCATTTCTTGCATGTCTTCCGATAAATATTCGACGTATTCATCTCATTTATTATTCGATTGATTAACAGTTTGAGATCACTCCTATTTCAAATAAATTTCTAAATCGAATCATTTATGATATAAGTAATAATCATAGATATTATTACCAATTGGGTTTTTTTAAACGGAGCCTGGATACTTCATTTTATTGGTCCAGCCAAGCCGACCATAAATTATTTTAATTGGCTAATATTAATCTGGATACCTCCTCACAAAATGGATCTAATTGCACTTCATTGCGCTTCACGCTACAAATTTTTGATAATTCAATCAATTTTTTTTGGGCAAAACAGAGGATATCTCGATCGGGGGAGAGAACGGGGAAATCCCATATGACCCAATATATCTGACAAGTCGCACTATACGTCAACCCAAGATGCATCTTCCTCTCCGGGACTTCGAAAAGGTACTTTTGGAACACCAATAGGCATAAAATGAAAGAAAAAAGAATTAAGTACTCTATTTCACTTTGATGTGGAAGCGTAATCGTAATAATGGACTTATTGTCTTAATAATATAGAATATCGACCTTTATCATATTTTAGACAGACCTTGAATAAGTTCATAAAATAAAGCAAAACAGAATGAATAAAGGAAAATTCTTACGAATAGGTCCTTTGAACGATGACCAAAAATAAAGCAAAACAGAATGAATAAAGGAAAATTCTTACGAATAGGTCCTTTGAACGATGACCAAATATAGATGCATTCGCTCATAGAAAAGGGAATCCACCCCCATTGCGTATTGGTACTTATCGAGTATAGAATAGATCTGCTTCTCTTTTTTCCTACGAACCGAACTGTTCCATTATTACTAAAAGACTATAACAAATATTAATCCTTTTTCCGAGATAATCCACTGAAAAAAAGTGGGTCCATAGCATAGTTTTTTTTTTTCAATGCAATAAAGTTACATAGTGTCTATTTTTTGTTCATAAAGGGGTATTCCCATGGGTTTGCCTTGGTATCGTGTTCATACCGTCGTATTGAATGATCCCGGTCGTTTGCTTTCTGTCCATATAATGCATACAGCTCTGGTTGCTGGTTGGGCCGGTTCAATGGCTCTATATGAATTAGCAGTTTTTGATCCCTCCGACCCCGTTCTTGATCCAATGTGGAGACAAGGTATGTTCGTTATACCCTTCATGACTCGTTTAGGAATAACCAATTCATGGGGCGGTTGGAGTATTACAGGAGGCACGATAACGAATCCGGGTATTTGGAGTTACGAAGGTGTAGCCGGGGCACATATTGTGTTTTCTGGCTTGTGCTTCTTGGCAGCTATTTGGCATTGGGTGTATTGGGATCTAGAAATATTTGGTGATGAACGTACAGGAAAACCTTCTTTGGATTTGCCTAAGATCTTTGGAATTCATTTATTTCTCTCAGGAGTAGCTTGCTTTGGTTTTGGCGCATTTCATGTAACAGGATTGTATGGTCCTGGAATATGGGTGTCCGACCCTTATGGACTAACTGGAAGGGTACAAGCTGTAAATCCAGCGTGGGGTGTGGAAGGTTTTGATCCTTTTGTTCCAGGAGGAATAGCCTCTCATCATATTGCAGCAGGGACATTGGGCATCTTAGCAGGCTTATTCCATCTTAGTGTCCGCCCGCCCCAACGTCTATACAAAGGATTACGTATGGGCAATATTGAAACCGTTCTTTCCAGCAGCATCGCAGCTGTCTTTTTTGCAGCTTTTGTTGTTGCTGGAACCATGTGGTATGGTTCAGCCACAACCCCCATTGAATTATTTGGTCCCACCCGTTATCAATGGGATCAGGGATACTTTCAGCAAGAAATATATCGAAGAGTTAGTGCTGGACTAGCCGAAAATCAAAGTTTATCAGAAGCTTGGTCTAAAATTCCTGAAAAATTAGCTTTTTATGATTACATCGGAAATAATCCTGCGAAAGGGGGATTATTCAGAGCGGGTTCAATGGATAACGGGGATGGAATAGCTGTCGGGTGGTTAGGACACCCTATCTTTAGAGATAAAGAAGGGCGTGAACTTTTTGTACGTCGTATGCCTACTTTTTTTGAAACATTTCCAGTTGTTTTGGTAGACGGAGATGGAATTGTTAGAGCCGATGTTCCTTTTAGAAGGGCAGAATCGAAGTATAGTGTCGAACAAGTAGGTGTAACTGTTGAGTTCTATGGTGGCGAACTGAATGGAGTGAGTTATAGTGATCCTGCTACTGTGAAAAAATATGCTAGACGTGCTCAATTGGGTGAAATTTTTGAATTAGATCGTGCTACTTTGAAATCCGATGGTGTTTTTCGTAGCAGTCCAAGGGGTTGGTTTACTTTTGGCCATGCTTCGTTTGCTCTGCTCTTCTTCTTCGGACACATTTGGCATGGTGCTAGAACCTTGTTCAGAGATGTTTTTGCTGGTATTGACCCAGATTTGGATGCTCAAGTGGAATTTGGAGCATTCCAAAAACTTGGAGATCCAACGACAAGAAGACAAGTAGTCTGATGCAACATTGCTCTGTTATTTTTCGCTTCTCGCTTCTATTTTCTGTTTGTGATTTTACATAAGGTACTGGAGAAATCTGGATTTAAATCGCCGCCTTTTCTTTGATTCTTCTTTTTTCTCTTTAATCTGGGAGATAATCCCAAATAAACAGGTATGGAAGCTATAATTGTAAACCACGATCGAATTTATGGAAGCATTGGTTTATACATTCCTCTTAGTCTCGACTCTAGGGATCATTTTTTTCGCTATCTTTTTTCGAGAACCGCCTAAAGTTCCAACTAAAAAAATGAAATGATTTTTCATTATCTCAATTGAAGCAATGGGCCTACCAATATTGGTAGGCCCATTGCTTCAACTAGTCCCCGTGTTCCTCGAATGGATCTCTTAGTTGTTGAGAGGGTTGCCCAAAAGCAGTATATAAGGCATACCCAGTAAAACTTACAAGTAAACCAGATATAGAGATGGCGACTAGGGTTGCTGTTTCCATTCTTATATAATTTCAAGACCACAGTGGATCTATGATAAGATCGTTTATTTACAACGGAATGGTATACAAAGTCAACAGATCTCAATGAATACAAAATAGGATTTATGGCTGCACAAACAGTTGAGGGTAGTTCTAGATCTGGTCCAAGACGAACTGCTGTAGGGGATTTATTGAAACCATTGAATTCGGAATATGGTAAAGTAGCTCCTGGATGGGGAACTACTCCTTTGATGGGTGTCGCAATGGCTCTATTTGCGATATTCCTATGTATTATTTTGGAGATTTATAATTCTTCCGTTTTACTGGACGGAATTTCACTGAATTAAATTTACAAGAACCACAAAATCTCCTAGCTTTTAAATACAAAAAGTGAAGCATTTAGGTCTCGGATTTGGATTTTAGCTCATTTTTTTTGGTAGTTCGACCGCGAAATTTTTTTGTTTCTGTATTTCCGGAATATGAGTGTGTGACTTGTTATAATGGATCCTATTGATAGTACAAAGAATGGGTCTGTCGTCTTGATAGAGATGGTTTTACCCCGTCGGATATTCATTCTAGTATCTGGAGCACGGAATAGATGAAATAGATCACGAAGTATTCGAACTATGATTCATACTTAATATTCAGACCTCGCAGCCGGATTCCACAAATTTTTCCAAAGAAAAAGAAAAAGTTAGAAATTGAAATTGAAAGATTTTTTTCTTTCAAATTCCCATTTCTTCTTTGATTTGACTCAAAGGACAAAACAAACGTTTCTTTGTATTTTTAGTCATTCTATCTATTCTCCTCGTTGAATAAATGATGATCCAATGGTTCTTACTCGGGGAATCTTTGGACTTTGTTTGAAGGTTTTATTGAATCATCGTGGTTCTAGTATGAATCTGAGGTTTCAATTGATTCATAGGGTCTTAACAAGAAAATTCCTATCAATAATAAAGAAAACAAAAATAAAGCTGCATTACCTACAAAAAAAAAATAACAAACAAATCAAAGAAAAAGAAATAGGTAAATAGAAGATTCAAGAGGCCTGTAACGATCAACATAAAGACAAGTGAGCCGACTTGATTTTTTGGCATTCTAATTATAACCACAAAGAAGAGCTTTCTGATTTTTACTCTTCCGTATCTTTAGATAAGATTGAATCAGAAGATTAAGAAGTTTCCAATTTTCTATTCCATACCCTTTTCAACCAGTATTTGGGTCTTTTTGTTTGAGCTGTACGAGATGAAATTCTCATATACGGTTCTCGGAGGGGGAGTCTCCTTGGTTTACCTATCTCAATAAAGTTTACGATTGGTTCGAAGAACGTCTTGAGATTCAGGCGATTGCAGATGATATAACTAGTAAATACGTTCCTCCTCATGTCAACATATTTTATTGTCTAGGAGGAATTACGCTTACTTGTTTTTTAGTACAAGTAGCTACAGGCTTTGCTATGACTTTTTACTACCGTCCAACCGTTACTGAGGCTTTTGCTTCTGTTCAATACATAATGACGGAAGCTAACTTTGGTTGGTTAATCCGATCAGTTCATCGCTGGTCGGCAAGTATGATGGTCCTAATGATAATCCTGCACGTATTTCGTGTGTATCTCACTGGTGGTTTTAAAAAACCTCGCGAATTAACTTGGGTTACTGGTGTGGTTCTGGCTGTATTGACTGCATCCTTTGGTGTAACAGGTTATTCTTTACCTTGGGACCAAATTGGGTATTGGGCAGTCAAAATTGTAACAGGCGTACCGGAAGCGATTCCGGTAATAGGATCGCCTTTAGTAGAGTTATTACGCGGAAGTGCTAGTGTGGGACAGTCCACTTTGACTCGTTTTTATAGTTTGCACACTTTTGTATTACCTCTTCTTACTGCCGTATTTATGTTAATGCATTTTCTAATGATACGTAAACAAGGTATTTCTGGTCCTTTATAAAGAATATAGATCCTAGAGATTTGTAATCAATCATTTATCTTATTACTTGGGGGAGGAACAATACTATTTCATTGCTACAAATATGGATTATTAACAAAGAATAAGACATGTGTTTGGAAATTTTCCCTCAACTCCACAATATTGTATTATTTATTTGACATGAACGAATAGTTGAAGGGAATTCTCCGAAGAGAAAATGGATTATGGGAGTGTGTGACTTGAACTAGTGATTGGGCCGTGCAGAAATATGCTTTTATCTGCTACATTGGAATTCACAACCCAATGTGTCTTTGTTCCAACCGCCCCCCATAGAGAGGATAGGGATAGGCTGGTTCGCTTGAAGAGAATCCTTTCTATGATCAAACCCAAGCATGCCGTGCATGAACAGGCTCCGTAAGATCCAGTAGAATAAGTGATGTGTCATAATCCAGATTATCTTTTAACTATTTTACTTACTTAATAGTATGGAAATGCATTCATTTCTTCTGCATCGATCCGATTTATGATACTATCGGAGTGAAAC